ATAAGGTGTGTTCAAAATTAATTACATGATTTAATTTATGTGAGAGGAAACCATAAATATAATAAGGGAAGAGGAGGGCAGCCTATTCCTTATAAAGATAAAAGTTCACTCTAAAATTGTACTAAGGAATCGGTCTATGGAATTAATTTTTTTTTATTTTCTGTTTTTATTTAAGGAGAATTGATCTATTTTTTTTTAAATATGCATTTCTATTAAAATTTAACTAGATAAAGGGCTTATTTCGGGATTTTTCACGAAATTCCAAATTTTTTTTTTTTTTTGTATTCTTAACTTATTTCTGAAAAAACGGAATAAGATTGCTAATTTAGATATAAATGCATTTATATAATTATAATGAGTAGTAAAAATTTTATAAGTAATTTTTTTACTAGATAATTAAAAATTCTAATATAGATATATATGAGAGTTAAAAATACAACTTTAATATAGATATATAAATATATACAAGAAAGTTATTTTTAATATAAATTTATACAAGTGTCTAACGTTATATAAGGTTATAAAGTAATAAATCTACTATACTTTTATTGATCTTATAATTTTAAAGTTTCTTAAAGACAAGATTAATATTTATATATTAATTAATTAAACATTTATATATATATATATATTTAACTTGTATGCGTTCTTATTTCTTAAAATGTATATATTTTATAAAATTTTTTAATATTATATAAAATTTTAAATGAAAAAGTATCTATAAATTTAATAATTTTAATTTTTTAAAAATTTTGTAAAATTTTATAAAAATTAAAATTTTATATTATTTAAATGAATTTTAACAAAAAAAATTTTAAAAAAATTTTTTTTTAATTTTTTAAAAAATTAATTTTGTTAAATAATAATTTATATATACATTACAATAAAAAAAAATTAATTATTAAAAAAAAAAAAAAAAAAAATTTTGTAGAAATATATATTTCTAAATAAAATTCCAACCGATAAATTTATAGATGGTTTATTTTATTTTGAAACTATTTTCAATTAAATTGATATGTTTATATCAATTATAAAAGTTTAATTTTATAAATTTATAAATGTTTAATTTAATTAAATTAATTAACTTACAGATTAGAAATAAAATTTATTAATAAACTTATTATATTATTCTATAAGTTTAGGCCCGTATCTTATAGAAGTTTTAATTAATTCTAGATAATAAATTTTATTTTGTGAAATTTAGGATTTGTATAGATAAATTAGATTAGGGGTCAGTTTATCGGCCTGAGGAGGAGTTACTAATTTGATTTATTATAATTGATTTTAATTTTATTTTTTTTTCTATTTTGTCGTTATATATAGACCACTGTTCTATTAATACTGATATGTGTATATATTTATGTGTACATATAGTGATTATTATTTATAGTTAGTTATTTGCTAGTATATTGTAATAGAGTACTAATAAATTGAATTAATTTTTACTATGTGTGTGTATATATTAACCTTAAACTTACCTTTAAAAGTAATTTAAAATTAAATTTAGGAATAGTTTAATACTTATAAGTTAGAGATTCCTATTAAAAATTTGATTGGGTATATAATTAAATTTTATTATCTTATAATGTTTAATAATAGATGGAGATATTGTTTATACTATTTACTTGTGACATAAAAGTTTTATTTTGGCTTGGTATTTTATTGTTGATTTATTTTATATGTAAGTTTTTGCGTGGATTTTTACTTATTTTAATAATGGTAATAGTTTATTGTATCCTCAGTAATTAATTTTATAAATTAAGGAAACTTAGAAGTAGTAATTTCATAGAGTATTGGCTAAATTTGTGCCAGCAGCCGCGGTTATACGAATAATGCGAATAAAATTTGTTTGGTGAAAGTTAAATTTTTTTATAAGTAAATAAATATAAATTTATTAGGTGAAATTTTAAATTTATAGATTTTAATTATTTAGGTATTGAAGCTTGTAAATTTTATATTTAAACTAGGATTAGATACCCTATTATTTAAAATGTAGGTTGTTCATTAAGGTAGTATTAGTTATGTTCTTGAAACTTAAAAAATTTGGCGGTATTTTAGTCTATTCAGAGGAACCTGTCCTGTAATTGATAATCCACGATGAACCTTACTTAATTTTGTGTTTCAGTTTATATACCGTCGTTATCAGAATATTTTATTAGAATAATAATTTTCAGTAAATTTTATAAGATTTTATATCAGATCAAGGTGTAGCTAATGATTAAGAAGAGATGGGTTACAATAAAATTATTTAAATGGATTTAAGTTTGAAATGCTTATTGAAAGTGGATTTGATAGTAAAATTTAATAGATAATAAGTTTGATTTTAGCTCTAAAATATGTACACATCGCCCGTCGCTCTTACTAATAAGGTAAGATAAGTCGTAACATAGTAGATGTACCGGAAGGTGTATCTAGAATGACAATTTAAAGCTTATTAAGTAAAGCATTTCATTTACATTGAAAAGATTTTTGTGCAAATCGATATAAATTGATTATAATTTATTTATTAAAAAAATTTATATTGAATATAATTTATTAAAAATAATTATAAAAGGTAATGTTTTAGTAAAGTTTAATGAAAAAATAAGTTTTATGATAGTTTATTATGTATTGTGAAAGGATATTGAAATATATTGAAAAATTTTTATTACAAAAGAAGATTTAATTTTTTGTACCTTGTGTATCAGGGTTTATTAATTAAATAATAAATATTTATTTATCTCGATTCTATAAGAGTTAATAGTTTATTAAAGTTAATGTGTTAAAATTATTTTAAATAAAGTATTAGAAATGAAATGTTATTCGTTTATAGAGATATCTAGTTTTTTTAGAAATAAATTTAATTTACAATTTTTTAATTTTCTCTATTGATTTTATTAATGAGTCAAATTATTGAATTGAATATTTTAGGGGATAAGCTCTAAAATAAATTATTATAAATAATTAATTTTAAAATGAAATGTATGCATAGAATTAGCAACCATTGATAACTTTGTTATAAATTATTTTTTGAATTTTATGATTTATTAAGTTTTAAGTTTTTATAAAGATTTTTCTATTAATTATTATAGAGATTAATAATGATAAAATTAGTATATTATTTATGTTTATAAAATTTTAAGTGAAAAGTTTATTTAAAGAACTCGGCAAATATATTACTCGCCTGTTTAACAAAAACATGTCTTTTTGAGTTAATTATAAAGTCTGACCTGCCCAATGATAATTTTAATGGCCGCAGTATTCTAACTGTGCAAAGGTAGCATAATCATTAGTCTTTTAATTGAAGGCTGGAATGAACGGTTGGACGAAGTATAAGCTGTTTCATATAAATTTATTTTAGAATTTTATTTTTTAGTTAAAAAGCTAAAATTGTATTAAAAGACGAGAAGACCCTATAAATCTTTATAAATTATATTTCTTAGATTTTTTGGGTTGATTTTATTTTTGAAATATAGTTTATTTTGTTGGGGTGATGTTAAAATTTGACAAACTTTTAAATTATAAATCATTAATTTATGAATGAATGATCCGTTTATAGCGATTATAAGATTAAGTTACTTTAGGGATAACAGCGTAATTTTTTTGGAGAGTTCATATCGATAAAAAAGGTTGCGACCTCGATGTTGGATTAAGAAAAATTTTAGGTGTAGCTGCTTAAAAATTAAGTCTGTTCGACTTTTAATTTCTTACATGATCTGAGTTCAGACCGGCGTAAGCCAGGTTGGTTTCTATCTTTAATAAAATTTAATATTTCAGTACGAAAGGACCATATATTAGAATAATTATATTTTATATAATGAATTTCATTAATATACTATTTTGGCAGATTAGTGCAATAAATTTAGAATTTATTTATGTAATTTTTATTACAAATAGTACTTGTTGATTCTTGAATTAATTTTAATAATTGTGGGGAGTTTAATTTTAGTAATTTGTGTATTGGTGAGAGTTGCTTTTTTAACACTTTTGGAGCGAAGGGTTTTAGGGTATATCCAAATTCGTAAGGGTCCTAATAAAGTTGGTTTAATGGGAATTCCTCAACCTTTTTGTGATGCAATTAAATTATTTACTAAGGAACAGACTTATCCTGTTCTGTCAAATTATATTTCTTACTATTTTTCTCCTATTTTTTCTTTATTTCTTTCTTTAGTAGTGTGATTATGTTTGCCTTTATTAATCAAATTATTCTCTTTTAATTTAGGATTAATTTTTTTTTTGTGTATTACTAGTTTAGGGGTTTATACTGTTATAGTAGCTGGTTGATCTTCTAACTCTAATTATGCTTTATTAGGGGGGTTGCGGGCTGTAGCCCAAACTATCTCGTATGAGGTTAGAATGGCGTTGATTTTACTGTCTTTTGTTTTTTTAATTGGGGGGTATAATATTTTGGGGTTTTATTATTATCAATATTATATTTGATTTTTATTAATTCTTTTACCTATAGGATTAGTGTGATTTTGTATTTGTTTAGCTGAAACTAATCGAACTCCTTTTGATTTTGCAGAAGGGGAGTCAGAGTTGGTTTCAGGGTTTAATGTAGAATATAGAAGAGGTGGGTTTGCTTTGATTTTTATAGCTGAATATGCAAGAATTTTATTTATAAGAATATTATTTTGTGTCATTTTTATAGGGTGTGATTTATTTAATGTTATATTTTATTTAAAATTGAGAGTTATTTCTTTTGTGTTTATTTGGGCTCGTGGGACTTTACCACGGTTTCGGTATGATAAATTAATATATTTGGCTTGAAAATGTTTTTTACCTTTTTCATTGAATTATTTATTATTTTTTATTGGGTTTAAAATTCTGTTAATTTATTTTATATTATGAAATTTTTTTAGTAAAGCTAATAGAAAGTTATTTTCTATCTTATGTTTTCAAAACATATGCTTATTCAAGCTCATTAACTAATTGATTAGGGTATCTCATCATTTAATAACTAATGGGTTAATGATGTAGTATAGAAAGTAAATAAAGGTAAGAAGTTGTCCAATTAAAATGTAGGGGTCTTCAACTGGGCGAGCACCAATTCATGTTAATAGGCCTACGGTAATTACTATAAATCAGAATAGAATTTTACTAATTGGGTAAAATTGGATTCCTCGGAATTTTCTGAGATGATAGAAAGGGAGGATGGCAATAATAGCAATTGATAAGACTAATGCAATTACTCCTCCTAATTTGTTAGGGATTGAGCGAAGAATAGCATAAGCAAATAAAAAATATCATTCGGGTTGAATGTGAACTGGTGTTACTAAAGGATTGGCGGGGATAAAATTATCTGGGTCTCCTAATAAGTAGGGGTTGATTAAAGTTAATAAGATAAGACCTATGATTATAACTACAAACCCTACGATATCTTTGTATGAAAAATAGGGGTGGAATGGGATTTTGTCTGTATTTGAATTGATTCCTATAGGGTTATTTGATCCTGTTTGATGAAGGAATAATAAGTGAATTAATGTTATAGCTAAAACAATAAAAGGTAAAATAAAATGGAAAGTAAAAAATCGAGTTAGAGTTGCGTTATCAACAGCGAATCCTCCCCATACTCATTGGACTAAATCGATCCCTAAATATGGAATTGCTGATAATAAATTTGTGATTACAGTAGCTCCTCAGAAAGATATTTGTCCCCAAGGTAATACATATCCTATAAATGCTGTTGCTATTACTAGGAATAAAATTAATACTCCAACTAATCATGTTGGGGTAAATAAATAAGAGCCATAATAAATTCCACGGCCTACATGTAAATAAATGCAAATGAAGAAAAATGACGCACCATTAGCGTGAAGGGTCCGTAGTAGTCACCCATAGTTTACGTCTCGACAAATGTGGTTAACTCTGTTGAAAGCTAAGTTAATATCTGCTGTATAGTGTATAGCGAGGAATAGCCCTGTTAAAATTTGAATAATTAAACATAACCCTAAAAGAGAACCGAAGTTCCATCAAGCTGAAATATTAATAGGGGCTGGAAGATCTACTAGAGCATTATTTGCAATTTTAAATAAGGGGTGTTGGGTTCGTAAAGGTTTATTCATTAATTTATTAGTCGTAAGGGCCCATAAAATAGTTTAGTAATTTTTACAACGGCAATTAAAGTGATTAATAAATAGTTTATTAATAAAATTGTTAAAATATTAGTAGGGTAATTATATAATTTATCTAATCTTAATATATTTTCTTTAAATAGTGAATTAGGGGCATAGGTAAAATCTATTTCTCTGTTTGGGATAAAGACGGAAAATTGTGTTTTGTCTATAAAGAATGCCGTTAATACTAAAATTGATATTAATGTTAGTGAAAGGATTGATAGTTTTATTGATAATGAGAATATTTCATTAGAGGCTAATGATGTTACATAAATGAATAGGACTAATATTCCTCCCAGGAAAATTAAAAATAAAATATATGAAAATCAAAATCTTTTTGTTATTAATCCTGTTAATAAACAAATTTGTAGAGTTTGAATCAACAATATTATCCCTATAGCCAGTGGATGGTTTATTTGAGTGAAGATTAATCTTGAAGTTAAAGTAGAAATTCATAAAATTATTTGTATAATATCAGGAGGTAGTTTATTAAAATATTAATTTTGGGGATTAATGATAAAGGAAGTTCTTTTCTCTTGAAGTTCTAAAAGAATTTTTCTTATTTTTGATTTACAAGACCAATGTTTTTGTTAAACTATTAAAACTAATGATAGTAAATTTTTATTGGTGATTCCCTTGTTTTTTATTAATGATAGGTCTTTTTGTGTTTGTTTCTAACCGAAAACATTTATTGTCTATACTATTGAGATTGGAGTATATTGTTTTGATTTTATTTTATCTATTAATCGTTTTTTTGAACCTAATAGATTATAATGGGTTTTTTAGAATAATATTTTTAACCTTTAGAGTCTGTGAAGGTGCTTTGGGGCTATCTATTTTAGTTTCTATAATTCGTACTCATGGTAACGATTATTTTCAGTCTTTTAATATTTTACAATGTTAAAGTTGGTTATTACATTATTGTTTTTGATCCCTCTGATTTTTATAGGAAATTCTTTCTGAATGGTTCAAATTGGGTTGAATATTATTGTATTTTCTTTTGTTTTAATAGGGTTGTATTCCAATTTTTTTTGCAGAATTTCTTATTTTTTAGGAGCAGATTTAATTTCTTATGGGCTGATTTTATTAAGTTTGTGAATTTGTACTCTTATATTAACTGCTAGAGAATCTATTTTTAAGTATAATAATTACAAGGGCTTATTTTTGTTGAATGTATTAGTATTGTTGTTATTTTTGGTTTTAACATTTAGTAGAATAAATTTATTTACATTTTATTTATTTTTTGAAAGAAGTTTGATTCCCACTTTATTTTTAATTTTAGGGTGAGGGTATCAACCGGAGCGTCTTCAGGCGGGAGTTTATCTATTGTTTTATACTTTATTTGTGTCTTTACCAATGTTGGTTGGTGTCTTTTATTTATATAATAGAGTAAGATCATTAAATTTTTATTTATTAGGGAATTGTTCATTCAATTATGATTTATTATACCTATCAATAATTTTAGCTTTTTTAGTTAAAATACCAATATTTTTGGTTCACTTATGATTACCTAAGGCTCATGTTGAGGCTCCTGTTTCTGGATCAATAATTTTGGCAGGCATTATATTAAAGTTAGGGGGGTATGGGCTCTTGCGAGTGTTTTCATTTTTGCAGTTTAGAGGGTTAAAATTTAATTATATGTGGGTAAGAATTAGTTTAGTTGGAGGAGTGTTAATTAGTTTGGTGTGTTTGCGTCAAACTGATTTAAAGGCTTTAATTGCTTATTCTTCTGTTGCTCATATGGGAATTGTATTAGGGGGAATAATAACATTAAGTTATTGAGGAGTTTGTGGTTCCTATAGCTTAATAATTGCTCATGGTTTATGTTCATCTGGTTTATTTTGTTTGGCTAACATTACTTATGAGCGGTTGGGGAGTCGTAGTTTATTGATTAATAAGGGACTATTAAACTTTATACCTTCTATATCTTTATGATGATTTTTGTTGAGAGTGTGTAATATGGCTGCCCCTCCTTCGTTAAATTTATTAGGGGAAATTTCTTTATTAAATAGAATTGTTAGATGATCTTGGTTAACAATGATTTCTTTGGGGGGATTGTCTTTTTTTAGAGCTGCCTATACTTTGTATTTATATGCATATAGTCAACATGGTAAGGTGTTTTCTGGGAATTATTCTTTCAGAGGGGGGAGAATTCGTGAATATTACTTATTATTTCTTCATTGGTTTCCTTTAAATTTATTAATTTTAAAGAGTGATGTTTGTTTAATTTGGCTTTAATTTAAATAGTTTAACTAAAATATTGATTTGTGGTGTCAAAGTTATAACTTGTGTTATTTTAGATCGTGAAATATATTTCTATCTGTAGAATTAGATTTTTAAGATTATTTTTAGTAAGAGGAACTTTTTTTTTATTTGGTTTGTGATTTTTATTAAATGATTTATGTTACTTTTTAGAGTGAGAGGTTGTTAGTTTAAATTCAAGTAGAATTGTGATAACTTTTTTATTTGATTGGATGAGCTTTTTGTTTATATCTTTTGTTTTATTGATTTCTTCTTTAGTAATTTATTATAGAAGGGAGTATATAAGAGGAGATGTAAATATTAATCGATTTATTATATTGGTTTTAATATTTGTTATGTCAATAATGATATTAATTATTAGCCCTAATTTAATTAGAATTTTATTGGGGTGGGATGGTTTAGGATTAGTTTCTTATTGTTTAGTAATTTATTTTCAAAATGTAAAATCTTATAATGCAGGGATATTAACTGCTTTAGCTAACCGTATTGGAGATGTAGCTTTTTTGTTAGCTATTGCTTGGATGTTAAATTACGGAAGCTGAAATTATGTGTTTTATTTAGAGGTTATGAAAAATACATTAGAGATAAAAATTATTGGGGGTTTAATTATGCTAGCAGCTATAACTAAGAGTGCTCAGATTCCTTTTTCTTCTTGGCTGCCAGCGGCAATAGCTGCCCCTACACCTGTTTCAGCTTTAGTACATTCTTCTACTCTTGTGACGGCTGGAGTGTATTTGTTAATTCGATTTAATATACTATTAGTAGATAGTTTATGGGGGCAATTTTTATTATTAATTTCTGGTTTAACAATATTTATAGCTGGGTTAGGTGCTAATTTTGAGTTTGATTTAAAGAAAATTATTGCGTTATCTACATTAAGACAGTTGGGTTTAATAATGAGAATTTTATCTATAGGATTTTATAAATTAGCTTTTTTTCATCTATTAACTCATGCTTTATTTAAGGCCTTATTATTTATGTGTGCTGGGGCTATTATTCATAATATAAGAAATTCCCAAGATATTCGGTTGATGGGAGGTTTAGGGGTTTATATACCCTTAACTTCTGGGTGTTTTAATGTAGCTAATTTAGCTTTATGTGGTATACCTTTTTTAGCTGGGTTTTATTCTAAGGATATAATTTTAGAAGTTGTATGCTTGAGTTACATTAATTTATTCTCTTTTTTTTTATATTTTTTTTCCACTGGATTAACAGTATGCTATTCTTTACGATTGGTTTATTATTCTATAACGGGAGAATTAAATTGTGGGGCTTTAAATATGTTAAACGATGAAGGTTGGATTATACTGCGGGGTATAGCTGGTCTTTTAATTATAAGAGTTGTCGGTGGTAGATTATTAAGATGGTTAATTTTTCCGACACCTTATATAGTATGTTTACCTATTTATTTAAAAATAGCAACTTTATTTGTATGTATTTTAGGAGGGACAGTGGGTTATTTAATTTCTAATGTTTCTTTATTTTATTTAAATAAGTCATTGGGGAATTATTTAATGAGCTTTTTTTTTGGTTCTATATGGTTTATACCGTATATTTCGACATACGGTATTATTAAATACCCACTTGTTGTAGGAAAAAATGTTTCTAGGGCGTTTGATCAAGGGTGATCAGAGTTTTTGGGAGGTCAAAATTTATACCAAGAGTTGGTTTCTTATTCTAGTTTAAACAATTATATGCAAAATAATAATTTAAAGATCTATCTTTTATTATTTGTTTTATGAGTTTCTTTATTATTTGGAGGGGTTTTATTAATTTATTTAAGTAGCTTAAGAAAGAGCGTGACACTGAAGATGTTGGGGTAATTGTTTAAATTCTTAAATATAGTGAATTAAATATAGTAATTTATAAAAATATAAGGTATTTTATTTTTACAGTGAAAATGTAAGGTTTTTGTTAAACTATATAAATAGAAGTATAAATGGAATTTAACCATTAAAAGATAAAAGTTAGCAGCTTTTTCTTGAGCATCATACTTCCTTAATTGGAGGGGTTCCTCAGTTCTATCATTAACAGTGATAAGCCTCTTTTTGGCTTCAATTAAATAAGAATAAGGGTAAGGTTACCTAAGATTAGGTCGAAACTAATTGCAATAAATCGCTTCATATTCAAGGTAGATTGATATTTCAATACTTTTTGAATGCAAATCAAATGTTATAATTAACTACAACCCTTAATTAATTTGATCAGTTTAATATACCTTGGTTTCATTCGTGGTATAGTCCAATTACTAAAATAATGATAAATAGGATTGCGGTGGATGACCAAATTATAATATTTGATATTTGAACAATAATAATTACAGGAAGAATTAAGGCAATTTCTACATCAAAAATTAAAAAAATAATTGTAATTAAGAAAAATCGTAAAGAAAATGGTAGCCGTGAAGATGATTTAGGGTCAAACCCACATTCGAAAGGAGAAGGTTTTTCTCGGTCGATCAAAGTTTTTTTTGATAAAATTGAAGCTAAGGTTATTACTAATACAGTAATTATTATTAGAAGAGTTGCTATTAAAGTAATTGATTGTATTATCTATACTACTGAAGAGTAGACTTTATGATTGGAAGTCAAACATACTAATTATATTATATAGATAGATTATCCTCCCCACCAGTAAATTGAAACGTAGAGGAATAATCAAACAATATCTACAAAATGCCAGTATCAGGCCGCTGCTTCGAACCCAAAATGGTGGGTTTTAGAAAAATGATTGTTTAGATGACGTAGTAAACAAACTAGAAGGAATGTTGTTCCAATTAATACATGAAATCCATGGAATCCGGTTGCTATGAAAAAAGTAGAACCATAAACTGAATCTGCAATTGTAAATGGAGCTTCGATGTATTCGTAGGCTTGGAGGATAGTAAAGTAAATTCCTAAAAGTACTGTAAAGAATAGACCTTGAGTAGTTTGAGAGTGATTTCCTTCTATTAAACTATGATGCGCTCAAGTTACTGTTACTCCTGATGATAATAGAATAGCTGTATTAAGTAGGGGGATTTGGAAAGGGTTAAATGGCTTAATACCTGCTGGAGGTCATGCTGCTCCAAGTTCGATGGCTGGAGATAATCTACTGTGGAAAAATGCCCAAAAAAATGAAACAAAGAATAGAATTTCTGAAACAATAAATAAAATTATTCCTCACCGTAATCCTAAGGTTACTGGGTAAGTGTGTAGACCTTGAAATGTTCCTTCTCGGGACACATCTCGTCATCATTGATAAACTGTTATAATTGTAATAATATTACCTAAAATAAATAGTGAAATATCATATTGATGGAATCATTTAACTAAACCTGATACAGTTGTTATTGCTCCAATAGCCCCGGTTAAAGGTCAGGGGCTGTAATCTACTAAGTGGAATGGGTGGTTTGCGTGGGTTGACATTAGTTTACTTCTCTAGAATATAGAGTTCTTAATACGGCAAATACATATGATTGGATGATTGCTACTGCTGACTCAAGTACTAATAAGGCAATTTGAGCTATTAATAGTATTGATGTGATTGTATAAGATAGGGAAGGACCTGTATTTCCTAATAAAGTTAGTAGTAAATGACCGGCAATTATATTAGCAGCTAGTCGAACGGCTAATGTTCCTGGGCGAATTACATTTCTGATTGTTTCGATACATACTATAAAGGGCATTAAAACAGCAGGGGTTCCTTGAGGGACGAGATGGGCGAATATGTGTTGGGTGTGATTAATTCACCCAAATACTATGAAACATAGCCATAAAGGTATTGCTAAAGCTAAAGTTAATGTTAGATGACTAGTTCTGGTAAAAATATATGGGAATAATCCTATAAAATTATTAAATAAAATAAGTGAGAATAAGGAAACAAAGATAAGGGTTGAGCCTGAGTGGCCTGATGGCCCTAGTAAAGTTTTGAATTCCTTGTGAAGAGTTAATAGAATTGAATTCCACATTAAATGTCATCGTGAAGGTATTAGTCAGTAGGTTGAAGGGATAATTAGTAAACCTAGAAAAGTTCTTAATCAATTAATTGATAGGTTGAAAATTCTAGAAGAAGGATCAAATACTGAGAATAAGTTAGTTATCATTTTCAGTTTAAAGGGGTTGTTAACTTATTTTTAAGTATTGTAGATTGAGGAAGTTGCGGAGCTGAAGTGTAATAATTAATTACATTAAATAGAATAAAGGTGATAGAGAAGATTGTAAATAATAGTAATCATCTAATGGGGGCTATTTGAGGGATTAAAAAATATTAAATAGTTTAATAATTTTAGTTTGACATACTAATGTTATTTTTTAACTAATTTTTTAGTTATTAGTATTGTATTTCAAGGTTCATTAGAAGTAAGTGCTAATTTACTATAAAATGGTTTAAGAGACCAGTACTTGCTTTCAGCCATCTAATGATGAATTAACTCTTCTAGAGATTCATTTAATAAAGTAATTTACAGGAATTCTTTCAATTACAATTGGTATAAATCTGTGGTTGGCTCCGCAAATTTCTGAACATTGCCCGTAGAATAGGCCTGGGCGGTTGATTAAAAAGTTAGTTTGGTTTAGTCGTCCAGGAGTTCCATCTACCTTTACTCCTAAAGCTGGAACTGTTCAGGAATGGATTACATCTGCAGCGGTTACTAAGATTCGGATTTGAGAATTTATCGGCAAGATAATTCGGTTATCTACGTCTAAAAGACGAAACCCATCGTTAGTTAGTTCATTAGTAGGAATTATATAGGAATCAAATTCTACATTTAAGAAATCGGAGTATTCATAGCTTCAGTATCACTGGTGTCCAATTGCTTTTAAAGTGACTGAAGGTTCGTTTACTTCGTCTAGTAGGTAAAGTAAGCGAAGGGATGGGAAAGCAATAAATAAAAGGATAATTGCTGGTAGAATTGTTCAAATTATTTCAATTGTTTGTCCATGAAGAAGGTTCCGGTTTGTATAAGAGTTGAAAAATAATATAAATATTAAATAACCAACTAGAGTGGTGATTATAACTAAAATTATAAGGGCGTGGTCGTGAAAGAAAGTTAATTGTTCTATAAGAGGGGAAGCTCTATCTTGAAGTCCAATGGCAGCTCATGTTGTCATTAGTTTCTAATAAAAGTAAAATACTTTATATATGGAGCTTAAATCCATTGCACTAATCTGCCATGTTAGAAGTTGGTAAGGATAGGAAGTTCTGAATAACTATGTTCTGCGGGAGGAGTATTTTGTAGCCATTCGATTGATGAACTTAATTGTATTGGGTAAATAACCTGACGTTGGGAGATTATACTTTCTCAAATAATGAAAAGGAAATATAAAATTCCAAGAAGTGAAATAGATGAACCAATTGTAGAAACTACATTTCAAGAAATGTAAGCATCAGGATAATCTGAGTACCGTCGTGGTATCCCGGCTAATCCTAAAAAGTGTTGAGGGAAGAAGGTTAAATTTACTCCAATAAATATAATAAAGAATTGGCTTTTTAATCATTTTGGGTTTAAAGCTAATCCTGTGAATAAAGGGTATCAGTGAACAAATCCCGCTATAATAGCAAATACGGCTCCTATAGATAAGACGTAATGGAAATGGGCTACTACATAGTAAGTATCGTGTAAAATAATATCAATTGATGAGTTTGCTAAAACCACTCCCGTTAACCCTCCGACTGTAAATAAGAAGACAAACCCTAAGGCCCATAAAAGGGCTGGGGAATAAGTTAATTGAGTTCCATGGAGGGTGGCTAATCAACTGAAAATTTTAATTCCTGTAGGTACAGCAATGATTATTGTTGCTGAAGTAAAATAAGCCCGAGTGTCTACATCTATTCCTACAGTAAATATATGGTGAGCTCATACAATAAATCCTAGAAGACCAATAGCTAGTATAGCATAGATTATTCCTAGAGAACCAAAGGTTTCCTTTTTACCTGACTCTTGACTAATAATATGGGAAATTATTCCAAATCCCGGAAGAATTAAAATATAAACTTCTGGGTGACCAAAAAATCAAAATAAGTGCTGGTATAAAATTGGGTCTCCTCCTCCGGCCGGGTCAAAAAAAGATGTATTTAAGTTCCGGTCTGTTAATAATATAGTAATAGCACCTGCTAAAACTGGGAGGGAGAGAAGAAGGAGGAGAGCAGTTAATACAACTGCTCAAACAAAAAGAGGTATTCGGTCAAATGAGATACCAGTAGATCGTATATTAATTACTGTAGTGATAAAATTTACTGCCCCTAAGATAGAGGATACTCCTGCTAAATGTAGTGAAAAGATTGCTAAATCAACTGAAGCTCCTCCATGTGCAATAATTGAAGAGAGTGGGGGGTATACTGTTCATCCTGTCCCAGCCCCATTTTCTACTATACTTCTTACCAATAGTAGTGTTAAGGATGGGGGGAGGAGTCAAAATCTTATATTATTTATTCGGGGGAAGGCTATATCTGGAGCCCCTAATATAAGAGGTACTAATCAGTTTCCAAATCCCCCGATTATAATTGGTATTACTATGAAGAAAATTATAACAAAGGCGTGGGCTGTGACGATAACGTTATAAATTTGGTCGTCACCAATTAATGCTCCAGGGTGTCCTAATTCAGCTCGAATAAGAATTCTTAAAGAAGTTCCGACTATTCCTGCTCAAGCCCCGAAGATAAAATAAAGGGTTCCGATATCTTTATGATTTGTTGAAAACAGTCATTGTCGCGATTAAATGGCTGAAGTTTAGGCGATAGACTGTAAATCTATAGATAAGAATTAATTCTTTTTAATCAAGGCTTTATAGTCAATAATGACATTAGACTGCAATTCTAAAGGAGTAAGAATTACTAAGGCTTAAAAGACTTAACTTATATTTATAGCTTTGAAGGCTATGAGTTTGTTTAACTTAAAGCCTTAGCCTATAAATATCTATAGATTTTTTTTTCAACAATTACAGCAATGAATAAATTAGAGAAACTAGAGTTAATCTAAATGTTGAAATGAAAGATAAAAATAATATGAGGTTGAAAGATAGAGGGTTTACTTCTAGCTGGAAATTTCAATTACTTTCGGAGTAATTTAATAGGAATGAGGCAAAACATAACCGTAAATAAAAAAATAGTGTGATTAATGTTGTTATTATTATGATAACCATTAACATATATTGTGTATTAAGCACTAGTTGTTGGATTACTATTCATTTTGGGAAAAATCCAATGAAGGGGGGGAGCCCCCCTAAAGACAGTAAATTGAAGAATAAAATAAATTTTATTATTTTTGAATCAAAAAATGAATTAAATATTTGGTTAATATGGTAGAGTTTGAAAGTTAGAAATATAAATACCAGACTGAAGGAAAGAAAAGTGTAAAAAGAAAAGTAAGTTAGCCATAAAGATTCTCTAGTTTGTATAGCAGCTAATATTCACCCTAAATGATTAATTGAGGAGAAAGCCATTAATTTACGTAGTGAGGTTTGGTTTAATCCTCCTAAGGCTCCAGTAATAGATGAGGCAATTATAATAAATAATATAAAATTTAAGTTTAATAAATAAGAAGTTAGAGCTAGGGGGGCAATTTTTTGTCATGTTATTAAAATTAAACCATTAATTCAAGATAAGCCTTCTATTACGTTAGGGAATCAATAATGGAATGGAGCCGCTCCTCTTTTTAATAGAAGGGCCGATAAAATGATAAGGTGAGTAACATTTGAGGGCTGTTGGGGCGTAAAGTTATTTATGTATATTATAATAATAGCGAATAATAAAATAGCTGAAGCTAAAGCTTGGGTTAGGAAATATTTTAAAGAGGCTTCGGTTGATATTAAATTATTATCAGATATTAGGGGGATAAATGATAATAAATTAATTTCAAGGCCTATTCATGCTCCTAATCAAGTGTTAGCTGAAACAGTAATTATTGTTCCTGTTATTAAAATAAAAAAAAATATAATTTTAGCTGAATTATTTAAAATTAAAAAGAAAAGGACTAGAACCTTTATAAATGGGGTATGAACCCAGTAGCTTAATTAGCTTATCTTTTTGTTTAAAATGTAATTTATATGTGTATATTTTAGTGTACGACGCACAAAAGTTTTTGAAACTTTCAGGAATAGTTTGATTCTGTTAAATATAATTTATAGAAATAAAGTAATGAATGCGATGAGGTCGCATTATTTACCCTATCAAGGTAATCCTTTTTATCAGGCAATTCATT